ATTTAGTTTATCAACCCGAATGATGAATAAAAAATGACGATATTTATTCAATTCATTCAACTTCTTTCCTATAAAAAAAGAAAGAAAAGAAAGGGAATAGAGAAAGGTTTATGTCTCAACGAATCGCACGTAGAGATATTGATAACACGCATAGAGTTAATGGTATTTCATAACTAATTGATTGAGCAGCAGCTCGTAGACCACCTAAAAAGGAATATTTATTATTTGATCCATATCCTGACATAAGAAGTCCAATGGGAGCAATACTTGAAATGGCGATCCATAAAAAAACACCGATATTGAGATCGGATAGAACAAGGTTAGAGCCAAAAGGAATTATTAAATAACTTAGTAGAATTGATATGACTGCTATGGATGGTCCGATACTGAATAAACGAGTATCTCCTCTAGATGGAAGAAGATTCTCTTTGAAAAGTAGTTTTGTGCCATCTGCTAGAGCTTGAAGAATTCCCAAAGGACCGGCATATTCAGGTCCAATACGTTGTTGTATCCCTGCGGATATTTCTCTTTCTAACCACACAATTGCTAGTACACCTATTGTGATTCCCAATACAGGAGTAAAAATAGGTACAAGCATCCATATGATCCCATAAACCTCTTTTAAGTATTCCAATCGGGAAAAAGAATTGATATCTTGTACTTCTGGTGTATCAATTATCATTTCAACGATCAACTTCTCCCATAATTATATCTATGCTACCTAGTATCGTCATAATGTCAGCCAATTTCATTCTTTTAACTAACTGAGGAAGAATTTGCAAATTGATAAAACCCGGCGGTCGAATTTTCCATCTCCAAGGAAAAACATTCTGATCCCCTATCAGAAAAATTCCCAACTCTCCCTTTGGGGCTTCGACTCTCACATAAAGTTCTTGTTTCGACAATTCAAAAGTGGGAGAAGGCTTTTTACTAATAAATCGATATTCAAAATCATTCAATTCGGGATCCCTCGCTCTATCAAAGCATCGGATTTCTAAATTCTCATACGGCCCTCCCGGAATTCCTTCCAGAGCCTGTTGAATAATTTTTATAGATGCCACCATTTCACCAATTCGTACTAAATAACGAGATAATGAATCTCCTTCTTTTTGCCATTGGACTTCCCAATCAAATTCGTCATAACACTCATAATGATCAACTTTACGAAGATCCCATTGTATTCCGGAAGCTCGTAGCATTGGTCCTGACAAACCCCAATTTATTGCTTCTTCTACACCAATAATGCCTACTCCCTCAACTCGTTCTAAAAAAATAGGATTACGCGTAATAAGTTTTTGATATTCAGCAACCCCTGTTAAAAAATAATCGCAGAAATCCAAACATTTATCTATCCATCCATGCGGTAGATCAGCAGCTACTCCTCCTATACGAAAATAATTATGCATCATTCTCATACCGGTGGCAGCTTCGAATAGATCATAGACTAACTCTCTTTCTCTGAAAATATAGAAGAAAGGAGTCTGTGCACCAATATCTGCCATAAAAGGGCCAAGCCATAATAAATGAGAAGCTATACGACTCAACTCCAACATAATCACTCTAATATAGCTGGCTCTTTTAGGTACTTGAATATTTCCCAACTGCTCTGGTGCATTTACGGTTATTGCTTCTGTGAACATAGTAGCTAAATAATCCCAACGTGTTACATAAGGCAAATATTGTATAATTGTTCGGTTTTCTGCAATTTTTTCCATCCCTCTGTGCAAATAACCTAGTATTGGTTCACAGTCAATAACATCTTCACCATCTAAAGTAACGATGAGTCGAAGAACACCGTGCATTGATGGGTGATGAGGACCCATATTGACTATCATGAGGTCTTCTCTTGTAGCTGGTACATTCATAGGTTTTCCCCTGATTCATTCTTCCATGAATTGCTGAAAACGAAAAGAAGTTCATCAAAATTCAAGATCTACTAAATCAAATAATTCAAAAGGACTCTTCAAATTAACGAATTTTTGTCTCCCGAATACCCAACTGACCAATTAATTCTTTATAACGTACTCTATTTTTCTTTGCCAAATAAGACAGCAACCGTTGACGTTTTCCCAGAATTTTCCGTAGACCTCTCTGAGATAAATAGTCTTTTCTGTGCAATTCCAAATGTGAAGTAAGTCTTCGGATCTTATTGGTGAAACTGAATACTTGAAATTCAACAGATCCCCTATTTGCTTCTTTTTGAGAAATAACTGAGATGAATAAGTTTTTTACCATAAAACGAAATCTTCTCTTCCCTCCCTTTTTTTCTTTTTTAAAAATTTGAATTTTACCCATCAGTAATATAATAATATTATAATTATAATAATAATATTATTATGCCGGTCATTTTAATCTAGTATACGCAATAATCTTTATTTCGTTATGGATACCTCGTTTATGAAATAAAATTAATCAATATCAATAAAAAATCTAATTGATATGTATTAGTATCATGCATCAGAATGTAATGTAAGACATCGCATGTGTGCATTTGTTTACTTTCATATACTAGATCTAGTAAGGATATATAAAAAATGTGACATCAACGAATTTTCAATCGTGGATACATATGTATCCTTATCATACTAAAACAACTACCATTATTGGTATCAAACCAATAGCGATTCATACAAGCTAAATCTTCTAATCGATAATTGGGCCAGAGAAAGAACTTTAATTTTTTTAATTTAATTAATTGATTTTTATCTCTATCAAGATGTTTGTTTTCATCCAAAAATTTATTACAGCTGTTCCCATTGCAAAATACTGGATTTCTAGCCACACCACTCCTATTCCTCAAATTGAAACAAATTAGAATTCTAAATTTTCTACGACGTCTAGGCGATAAAATATTTTCAGGAACAAGCAAATCATAATGATTTTTGTCTTTATTTCCAATCATCTTTTGACATCTTGCACTGAATTTATCACAATTCTTATTATCAACATATCTTTCTTCTTGGTATCTTTGATTAGTTTGGTACTTACTCTTATGAACCAATGAAATACCTATAGTTTGATACATAATAAATTGTCCATCATTTTTTACAGACAGACGAATTGGTTCGATAATAAATATACCTCTTTTCATTTTCATCAATTCTGTAAGAGTTAAATCTTTATGAACCGGTATTAGATCCAGACTCATTTCTCCCCTTTGAATAGCAGATATACAAATTTCTCTTGGATTTATCAGTCTAAGCAGGAGACAATATACCTTGATATTATTGATCATTTTTTGATTTAAAGAATCATCCCATCTCAATTGAAAAAGCAAATATCTTTTTAGGAATAAATCGAGTTCTGCTTCCGTGTGATTCTTGAATTGCTTTTTCTTTGTACGTTTTTGCATGTCTGAGTCTGATCCTGCATAATCTTCTTCAATATCTTTTTCGTGGTTTGAGAGGACTGATTCAAGATTTCCTTGGTTTTGTACATCTGATCCAAGATCTACTTGTCCTGCGGATTCTTTTTCTTCTTGATTTCGATTCTCTAATTTTAAAAGTTTTTTTTCATTGGATGATATAAAAAGATTCCCTTTTTGCTTTCTATTGCTATTTCTATTTTTACTATAATTTTTATTTCCATTAAAATTTAAAAGAAGTAATTTGATTGGTATAACCCAGGGTTTCATTTTATATGTATTATAAAGTAGCACAAATTCTGGGAAGAACCAAGGTTCCAGATTCGATATGGAACGATTTAGTATTTCTTCATTCATCCCCATCCAATCAAAAAGGTCTTTTTGATTGGATGGTTTGATTTCTTGATCTTGTGTGAGATAAAAAAGACCTTTCTTATCAATTATTTGATAATTATTCGACCCGGTCTTGGTATTTTTATTACTGTTGATACTGGTATTGATCCAGACCTCAATATCGACCTTCTTTCTAAAGCAAAAATGGAGAATTTTCCAATCAAAATATTTTCTATCCGGGTTTTTCTTTATATACTCTATATACATAATATCATCTTCGCCTAGGTAATTATTGATAGGGATACCTTCCAGCATATCAAAAAATTTGCGTTTATGTGTGTTGTAATTATAAGAAATATCTTGGTTATTATTTACTTGTAATGGTGATCCATAAATATATGAGTCATTCTTATCTTCATAATTAATATATTTATATGATAAAAGGTCATATCTATAGTGTTTTTTAAAATTTTCTTTTTGATTCGTTAATGAGTCTGCTTCATAATCATTTTGTTTGTTGTAATGAATTAATTGATCTTTTTGAGATAAATCCCATTTGCTTAAATCTTTATTTTGATTTTGAGCCACACAATGTTGATTTACTCTATTTCGCCACTTTTGTGGTACTAATCTAGACCATATAATCGGAGATAAATATTTATATTGATAATGACCTCTTAACCAGTTCTTCCATTGATTCATTCCAGAATTACGAAGTTTCTTATGTCTTAATTCGTAATGAAATATTTCGTGTGCTCCAAAACCAAAATAATCTTTTCTTTCGTTCTTAAGAAAAAGAGATGTTCCGTTATATTGAAGGACAGATCTTAACTTATACAAGTTAATAACTTGGGTTTGTGATAATTTGTAAAATACATATGCTTGTGACAAGGAGGATAAGTCACAAAAAATCTGTGAACTCTTATTACTAATACTAGAAACTGACCTTTTTATAATCGAAATAAAGTGAATTTTCTTTTGATTTGGTTTACCAATTCTTTTTTGATTTCTTTCATTATTGTAAACGTATTTATCAATAATTTTTTTTGTTGATTCAATAAAAAATTGTGCATTGGTTCTGGGAATATTAATGAGACATAGAAGAATATCTATGTATATCCTTTCAATGAAAAATTTTATAAAATAATGTAATTTGCGAATTAATCGAGAATTCCTTCTTTTTAATATTTGCCAAATGCTTTTTTGTGATTCTAATCTTTTAGCATTATAACTAGCTTTGTTAGGGCTAATATTTATCTCTGGAGTTAGAAAGAGTTTTTTCTTGTCTTTTATAATTTTTTCT